ATATTTGTAGCAATAAAACACTATTGTTCCTCCCCGAAATTATATATGATCGATTACAAATATCTATGATCTGTCTTCTCTATAAAGGACCTGAAATACCTTGCTTACGTATCATTGGAAAATGCATTAACATAAATACGGCAGTAAGAAGAGGTAATACAAAAGTGTGTAAACTATAAAAACGGGTCAAAGTAGATTGACCCACACTAGCACTTCCACGCAATAACTCTACTAAAGGTGATCCTATTACGGGAATAGCTTCAGGTACGCCTGTCACGATTTTTACTGCCCAATAACCGATTTGGTCCCGGGGTAAGGAATAACCAGTTACACCAAACGATGCAGTCAATACACCCAGAACCACACCCGTAACCCAAGTCAATTCGCGAGGTTTTTTAAATCCGCCCGTGAGATACACACGAAATACGTGTAGGATCATCATTAGGACCATCATACTTGCTGACCATCGATGAACTGATCGGATTAACCAACCAAAGTTGACTTCAGTCATTATGTATTGAACAGAGGCAAAAGCCTCCGTAACGGTCGGACGATAGTAAAAAGTCATAGCAAAACCCGTAGCTACTTGTACTAAAAAACAAGTAAGTGTGATCCCTCCTAGACAATAAAATATATTGACATGAGGAGGAACATATTTACTAGTTATATCATCTGCAATCGCCTGAATCTCGAGACGCTCCTCGAACCAATCATATACTTTATTGAGATAGGTAAACCAAGGGGACTCCCCCTCTGAGAACCGTATATGAGAATTTCATCTCGTACGGCTCAAGCAGAAACACCCAAATACTGATTACAATGGATATGTAATAGAAAATTTGAAATTTCTTATTTATCCACTTGATTCAATCGTCTCTGACGATACGAAGGAACCAAAATCCGAACTCTCTTCTTTGTTGTGATGAGAATGCCAAAATATCAAGTTAGCTCATCTGTCTTTATGTTGATCGTTACAGGCCTCTTGAATCTTCTATTCCCCTATTTATTTGTTATTTGATTTGTTGTTTTTGTTTGTGCGTAATGCAGATTGACTATTGTTTACTATTTTTTTTTGATAGGAATTCTCTTGTTGAGACCCTATGAATCGATTGAAACCTCAGATTCATACTAGAACCACGATGATTCAATAAAACCCAAAAACTAAGACCAAGGGTTCTATGAGTAAGAACTATTTGATCATCACTTATTCATAGATGTAATGACTAAAAATCCAGAGAAAGATTTGTCCTTCGGTCAAAATAAGCATGATTCTAAAGGAAGAAAAATCGTTCAATTTATCAAATACCTCTTTGTTTGAAAATTTTTTGAAGTCCAGTCACGAGGTCTGAATAGTAGGTATGAATCATAGTTCAAATATTTCTTGATCTATTCCATATATTCCGTGCTCCAGATACTAGGATGAATATCCGACGAGGCAGAACCATCTCTGTCGAGATGACAGACCCATTCTCTGTACTATCAATAGGATCAATTATAACAAGTCGCACACTCATATTCCGGAAATACCGAAACAACGGAATTCCACGGTCAAACTACCAGAATGGACTATAAATCTGAGTCCTAAGTGATTCATTTTTGATTGAAAAGCTAGGGCTTCTGGTTCTTATGGACCTAATTCATTGAAATTCCATCCAGTAAAACGGAAGAATTATAAATCTCTAAAATAATAGATAGGAATATCGCAAATAGAGCCATTGCGACACCCATAAATGGGGTGGTTCCCCACCCAGGAGCCACTTTACCATATTCTGAATTCAATGGTTTCAATAAATCCCCTGTAATAGTTCGTCTTGGCCCAGATCTAGCACTACCCTCAACGGTTTGTGTAGCCATAAATACTATTGCATTGGTTGAGATCTGTTGACTTTGTATACTATTCCGTTGTAAATAAACGATCTTATCGTAGCATAGATCCATCGTGGTCTTGAAATTCTCTAATAATGGAAACAGCAACCTTAGTCGCCATCTCCATATCTGGTTCACTTGTAAGCTTTACAGGGTACGCCTTATATACCGCTTTTGGGCAACCCTCTCAACAACTAAGAGATCCATTCGAGGAACACGGAGACTAATTGAAGTAATGAGTCCCCCATATGGGGGACTCATTACTTCAATTAAGATAATGAAAAATCATTTCATCTTTTTAGTCGGGACCTTAGGCGGTTCTCGAAAAAATATAGCGAAAAAGATTATCCCTAAAGTCGAGACTAAGAGGAATGTATAAACCAATGCTTCCATAGATTCGATCGTTGTTTACAATTATAGCTTCCACACCTGTTCATTTAGGATTATTTCCCAGATAAAGAAAGGACAAGAGCAAAGAAAGGCGATGATTCAAATCAATATTTCTACGGTACCTTATGTCAAATCAAAAAAATCAAATATAGAGGCGAAAGATACCGGAGCAATGTTGTATCAGACTACCTGTCTCCTTGTAGTTGGATCTCCAAGTTTTTGGAATGCTCCAAATTCCACTTGAGCATCCAAATCTGGGTCAATCCCAGCAAAAACATCTCTGAACAAGGTTCGAGCGCCATGCCAAATGTGTCCGAAAAAGAAGAGCAAAGCAAACGTAGCATGTCCAAAAGTGAACCAACCCCTTGGACTGCTCCGAAAAACACCATCGGATTTCAAAGTAGCACGATCTAATTCAAAAATTTCACCCAATTGGGCACGTCTAGCATATTTTTTCACAGTAGCAGGATCGCTATAGCTGACTCCATTGAGTTCGCCACCATAGAACTCAACAGTTACACCCACTTGTTCGACACTATACTTCGATTCTGCCCTTCTAAAAGGAACATCGGCTCTCACAATTCCGTCTCCGTCCACCAAAACTACTGGAAATGTTTCAAAAAAAGTAGGCATACGGCGTACAAAAAGTTCATGCCCTTCTTTATCTCTAAAGATAGGGTGTCCTAACCATCCAACAGCTATCCCATCCCCGTTGTCCATTGAGCCTGCCCGGAATAATCCACCTTTCGCCGGATTATTACCGATGTAATCATAAAAAGCTAATTTTTCGGGAATTTTAGACCAAGCTTCCGATAAACTCAGATTTTCGGCTAGACTGGCGCCAACTCTTCGATATATTTCTTGCTGGAAGTATCCCTGATCCCACTGATAACGAGTGGGACCAAATAATTCGATCGGGGTAGTTGCTGAACCATACCACATAGTTCCAGCAACAACGAAAGCTGCAAAAAAGACAGCAGCGATACTACTGGAAAGGACAGTTTCAATATTGCCCATACGTAATCCTTTGTATAGACGTTGGGGTGGGCGGACACTAAGATGGAATAGACCTGCTAATATACCCAATGTACCTGCTGCAATATGATGAGAGGCTATTCCTCCCGGAACAAAGGGATCAAAACCTTCCGCACCCCACGCTGGATTTACAGATTGTACTTTTCCGGTTAGGCCATAAGGATCGGATACCCATATTCCAGGACCATACAAGCCTGTTACATGAAATGCGCCAAACCCAAAGCAAGCCACCCCTGAGAGAAATAAATGAATTCCAAAAATCTTGGGCAAATCCAAAGAGGGTTTTCCCGTACGTTCATCACAGAATATTTCTAGGTCCCAATACACCCAATGCCAGATAGCTGCTAAGAAGCACAAGCCAGAAAACACAATATGTGCCCCGGCCACACCTTCGTAACTCCAAATACCCGGATTCGTTATAGTTCCTCCTGTAATACTCCAACCGCCCCATGAATTGTTTATTCCTAAACGAGTCATGAAGGGTATAACGAACATACCCTGTCTCCACATTGGATCAAGAACGGGGTCAGAAGGATCAAAAACTGCTAATTCGTATAGAGCCATCGAACCGGCCCAACCGGAAACTAGAGCTGTATGCATTATATGGACAGAAAGCAGCCGACCGGGATCATTCAATACGACGGTATGAACACGATACCAAGGCAAACCCATGGAAATACCCCTTTCTCAAAGAAAAAATAGATACTATGTAACTTTATCACATTGGAAATAACTATGCTATGGACCTCACCCTTTCATTGGATTATCTCGAAACAAGGGTTAATATTTATTCTGTTCCGTTAGTAATAATTGAACAATTCTGTTCGTGGGAACAAAGAGAAGCAGATCTATTCTATACCCAATAAGTACCAATACGCAATGGGGGGATTAATCCTATTTTTTGTGAGCGAATGTATAGATACTTGTTTCTCATTCGAACGATCCGTTCGTAAGAATTTTCCTTTATTCCGTCTTCCTCTATGAATCTTCCAATCTATCGATAAAATACGATAAACGACAATATTATGAAGACAATAAACCATTGTTTGTTACGTTTCCACATCAAAGTGAAATAGAATACTTAATTTTTCTTTCATTTAATGCCCATTGGTGTTCCAAAAGTACCTTTTCGGAGTCCTGGAGAGGAAGATGCAGTTTGGGTTGACGTATAGTGTGACTTGTCAGACATATTGGGTCATATGGGATTTCCCCGTTCTCTCCCCCGATCGAGATATCCTCTGTTTCGCCCAAGAAAGATTGATTGAACCGTCAATAATTCGAAGCGTGAAGTGCAATTAGATCAATTTATTTGGTTGGAGGATCAATATTCTCAATTAAAAGAATTTATGGTTGGCTTGGACCAATAAAATGAAGTATACAGGCTCCGTTCAGAAAATACCAAGGTAATCCATGTATGATTACCACCCTATCAGAAATGATTCCTTTATACCATATGAGTGATCTCAAATTGCCAATTAATGGAATAATATGATGAATACATCGAATATTTTGTGGAAGGCATGAAAATGAAACAAATTGAAAAAAAAAAGAAGTCATAGCAAAAAGAAGTGGTACTGGGATCATTTGTCCTATATGTGCAAATCGAATTCGGGCAGATCTTTACCCGGAGTAGAGCATAAACCTAAAAGAGTGGAAGAGGCCCATTCGGGAACAAGAAAATTACATCGTGATTTAGATCTCGATGAAACAATACATCAATGAGGGGTTAGCTCGATAAGTTCAGTGAATTCTTTTTTGATTTTATAGGGAAGCAAGTCAAAACTCATGTTTCTTAAAAAATGGAAGAAAAAGCCCGCTACGAAAAAAGAAATAGGGCTGGAATCGACAATTTCTTTTTTTTTTTTTATTTTCTCAATTTTGATTTTTTGAACCGTATGCACCCAAAGGTGCGTGTACGGTTCCTAAGGAATAGAATTTTGTCCTAATCAACCGACTTCATCGAGAAAGATTACTTTTTTTAGGCCAAGAAGTTGATAGCGAGATCTCGAATCAACTTGTTGGTCTCATGGTATATCTCAGTATAGAGGATGATACCAGGGATCTGTATTTGTTTATAAATTCTCCCGGCGGATGGGTAATCCCAGGAATAGCTATTTATGATACTATGCAATTTGTGCCACCAGATGTGCATACAATATGCATGGGATTAGCCGCTTCAATGGGATCTTTCATCCTGGTTGGAGGAGAAATTACCAAACGTCTAGCATTCCCTCACGCTTGGCGCCAATGAGTTTTTTTATTTGAGAGAAAAAAAGACTATGCCTTCGTCATATGGAATATGAATAAAATAATAATAATATTAAGTAATAATAGCATGGCATTTCAAGTTCGATATGAGCAAACTATTATTATTTTTTCATAATATGAGATTATGTATCGAGATAGTAGTATGAAAGAAAGGTTATTTCCGACTTGATCTTATGTATCGGGGTCCATTTCAGCGTCACAAACCTTTTTGCTTCCACATCAGAAGTCTCTTTCCAATATTTATGTTATGAAAGAGTGTGAAAATAAAAAAAAAAAAGATCATTTTTTACTTATTTTTATTTGATCGGATCAGAAAGAAACTTTGGGATTGCTGAATCACAGACGAGATAAATATATAAAGCAACGGAACCATCATAGTATTTTTTGATTACTCCGAAAGGAAGGATGGTAAATGGATCATTCAACGATCTGGGTCTGATAGATTCGACTTGTCTCTTTCTTCGATGAAAAAAGAGAAAAAAAATTCCATTACAGAGCCGTATGCACAAAAGATGCCTGTACGGTTGTTCAATTCTATCTTTTTCTCCCTGCTTGTTATTCTTTATCCCTTCCCTTCGCCCAATCATGCGAGATAGAGGAATCGTTCATTATGTTATATCATCAGGGTTATGATCCATCAACCTGCTAGTTCTTTTTATGAGGCACCCACAGGAGAATTTATCCTGGAAGCGGAAGAACTACTGAAACTCCGCGAAACCCTCACAAGGGTTTATGTACAAAGAACGGGCAATCCTTTATGGGTTGTATCCGAAGACATGGAAAGGGATGTTTTTATGTCAGCAACAGAAGCCCAAGATTATGGCATTGTTGATCTTGTAGCGATCGAAAATACCGGGGATTTCGCATAAATCTTTGATTCCATTTCGAATCATAATTTGAATGAACCCTTATTTGATCTTTTATCTTCTTACCTGGGTAAAATATGAAATGGAAGTAATTCATAATCATCCGGTTAGGATCGATCTAAACCAGCCCATTCTGTATATGATTCAGCATGCCAACTATTAAACAACTTATTAGAAACACAAGACAGCCAATCAGAAATGTCACGAAATCCCCCGCTCTTCGAGGATGTCCTCAGCGTCGAGGAACATGTACTAGGGTGTATGTGCGACTCGTTCAGATCATGAGCTAGAACAAATGAGACGATTTTTACAGTATCAATGACTCGTACCAATGAATAGAATGGAAGAACTCCATTCACTATCGAAAAATAAAGATCTCTCGTATACCTCTATTTGTATGGAATTTATGGTTTCCATTGGTGCAAATCCAATCACCTCGATTTGAGATGAAAAGCAATTCCCATTGGTAGCAAATGGTTATCCATTAAGCGGGGGAATGATATTTAAGAAGCAGAAAGATTATGCTCCTACTCTTGCAAGAACGGACTAACAGGGTCAGCTACCTATTCAACCTTCATAATTAAATGCCGTCACTGTATGGATAGATCCCATTGAAAAAAGACCTATTACTCGATAATTCATCGGTAGAGCCAAAGAGCGTGAACTGTACAAGTTACCAATAACATTGATTAAATGAGGAAAGGGGCTCCGGTGTATAGAGAGGACCTCGCCGTTTAAGAAGTAACCATAGAAACGATGGAAGCCACTATTTGTCCATTTACGATTTATTTTATACCTAATATCGGTACAATTTCTTTTTTTTTTTTGAGGTGAAATGCCTGGAAGAAATAAAAAAATCGTGGTTGGGAAGGTTATAGTAGCAAAAGCCATTGGAATTTGTATTTTAATTTTATACATCGGAAGAATCCGTTTTGTTATTAATAAACCAGGAGAGGGGAAAAGAATGACTGAAAGAAAAGAAATCAATTAGTTATTCATCCAAGTTTCTTTTGATTCAATGACCAGAGTTAGACGAAGATATATAGCTCGGAGACGTAGAACAAAAATTCGTTTATTTGCAGCAACCTTTCGAGGGGCTCATTCAAGACTTACTCGAACTACTACTCAACAGAAAATGAGAGCTTTGGTTTCCACTCATCGGGATAGAGGCAGGCGAAAGAGAAGTTTTCGTCGTTTGTGGATCACTCGGATAAATGCAGTAACTCGTGAGAATAGGGGATCCCATAGTTATAGTCGATTAATACTTGATCTGTACAAGAGGCAGTTGCTTCTTAATCGTAAAATACCTGCACAAATAGCCATATCAAATAGGAATTGTCTTGACACGATTTCCAATGCGATCATCAAATAAGGAGATTGGAAGGAATTCACTGGAATACTTTAAACGGAGTTCCCCGGAGAATGAACTCCGGGAGGGTATAGTAGAAATTCGTATGATAAGATAAGTAGTAGGAATGAACGAACACGTTTCAATAAAAAAAAAAAAGATTTATTCTTCCCCCATTCTTTTTTTATTATTACATTACGGCGCGACAATCTCTCGGCTTTTTCGAACAAAACTTCAATCTGAGTTCGAATTAGAGTTTTGATTCGATTGAGGAATAGGCTTATTTATTTCTGGTTCTAGGACTAGTAGTTCTAGGGATCGACCCGGTTCTCTCAAACTGTTTCTCATTATTAAGAAAAGGTAACGAAGATAAAATACGAGCTTGTTTTATAGCAATAGTAATTAATCGTTGTTGTTTCAAGGTTAATCTATTCACTCGTCTAGATAATATTTTTCCTTGTTCACTAATAAATTGATTAATTAAACTCATGTTTCTATAATCAATTCGATCCCCCGATCCAATTGGGGGCAAACGCCTATGAAAAGATCGCTTGGATTTATGAAAGGGCCGCTTGGATTTATCCATGGTTTATTTCTTATTTCTAAAATCCTATTTCTTCATTCATTTCGGATCCGACCAAAATAGGACTGGATTTGTATATATTATATATGTATATGTAATTTCTTCCTCTTCCTTGGAAGAGTGGCACACGCGTTCCATTCGATTTATTTCTTTATCTCCCCATGAATCGTATGTTTGTAACAATAAGGGCAGAATTTTTTCAAGTCCAATTGACTAGGTGTATTGTGTCGATTCTTTTGAGTAATATATCTGGAAATGCCCCGCGATTCTTTATTCAAACCATTTCGGACACAACTGGTACATTCCAAAATAACTACTACTCTGACATCTTTACCCTTAGCCATGAACCTCCTTTGGATTTTGAATTCACTCAATTCTTCTATTTTCGATTCGAACCGAAGCGAAGAAGAAAGGAATGAAAAATAAATAGACGAGAAGTTGCTAACTCGAAATCCAATTCAATTATGAAAGATTTCGTTGCAATCAATAGAGTAATCAAATTATTAAGTAATACAAATATTTCTAACTATCAATTATTCCCAATCCCAGTATTTCATTTAGTATCTTGTATGATCTTGAACAGCCTGCCCTCGACCCACATTTCCATTTCTGTTCTCCCTATATTAACCCGAACCCGAGTTTCGATGAGATTCAATCCACTTTTATTCTTTACTCTTTCTTTCCTATCCTAAAGAACTGAAAAAAAGGGGGGGGTTAGTCGCAGAGAATTTATTGTATCTCTAATCTTCTTGATCCCTTCCCATGTCAATAACTAGAATGAAAAAAAGGGGAATGTCAACGCATCTGGGAATAAACGATTGATCTCTATCAATAGACCCGCCAAAGACCCGAACCATAGAGTAGTTAGCACAGGTGCCGTGGAGAGATATGTTTTTATATCTCGCATTGAAAATCCTCCTTCTTTTTCTTTAACTTTATTGACTTTATTGTATATTGTAATACATATATGATCAGATGCATATGTAGTTAAAGATCATTTGTACGGGGAATCTCTAACCAAAATGGATATATACAACGATCCGGTAGATGAAATCTACCTGTCCCTAAAACAGAAAAAGATGAACCCTCCTTCCTGAGCACTACTGATAAATATTCATTCCTTTATACGTTTATACGTTAGGTATGTATATAATTCTTTATGAGAATGAAACCAAAAAGAAGAAATGGCAAAAGAAATTCTATTTAGATAGAGGAAATTAGGATGTGGAAAACAAAACATGGATTCCCTACAATGGCACTGTACAACAAATGAAAGGGATGTAGCGCAGCTTGGTAGCGCGTTTGTTTTGGGTACAAAATGTCACGGGTTCAAATCCTGTCATCCCTACTTATCACTTCTCCTATGGACAGTAACGAGGGGTCAATTGAGATCGATTCAAATTGGACACAATCTACCATTTTATGATACTATACATACAAGATGTATTGGGGGTACAAAAAGAATCCTTTTCTTGACATCCGTATCTCCCATCATAATAAAGCGCTCTTAGTTCAGTTCGGTAGAACGTGGGTCTCCAAAACCCGATGTCGTAGGTTCAAATCCTACAGAGCGTGATTCTGTTCTTTTAATGTTGAATCACAATAAAATAACTTCACTAACTTGAACTGCAACCTGAATTTGAC